AAAAACTTTAAATAGTGTATAGAGATGAATTTTGAGGACCAAATAAATAACTAGAGGTTTTCCTGTTTTCCGAGGGGTTTTTCAGGAGTGTTAGAGATCTCACTAGTTTAGGGGGGTAGGGGGGTTTTTACCCGCAAAAGCCGAGGGGTAATATAACAGGTATGTTAGGAGTTACGATTACACCTTATGCTCTTGATATCCTAATATGTGGTTAATAGTATAATATCTTACCACCATGAATACTATTTACCTTGGCAAGAAAAATGTTCACCCTTGTCTGTCATTACCGTGTGCACTGTGAAATGCCAAGTGAAAGGAAGACAAAAAAAAGAAACCCCTTACCCGCTGGAAAGAACGCCCGGCTTGCTGGGTAACGAGGAGTATGTAATCCCACCATTAACTTATGTAAGCGTCGATGAAAGAGTGAGGAATATATAAACTTAATGGCCCTGAAGTAGGAACCAAATGCCAGGAATAATTCACTAAGTGCGACCCCCACGATTACTGTCCCTGACCATCAATAAGAGTTATCATTAAGATATAGTAGATTGGTCGGTTCTTATTGAGTTAAACTGTTTTCACTTATTATTGTTGTTGATTGTGGTATGAAATCACTCATTAATATTGTGTGGAGTGCTTAAAGTCTCGTTAAGTCTTCAATTCTATTTTATTAATTAGGTCAATAACAGGTTAATGTCTACCTTAGTTTCTTTGGTTAAACATAAATGGTTGACTCCTATATATGGTTATTATACATATAAATGTACTCGAAAATCAGTGATATGTTTACTATAAATTAATGGTGAAAATACATACATGTACAGTGATCTACGTATGTACTGGGTCAGAGGGTAGTTTAAAGTTAGAATCCTAGCTTTGGGAGCTAGGGGTAGGGGTTAAAGTCCCCTTTCTCTGAGCAGTAGGGAGGATTTTAACCTCCGGCATTCGGCTTACAAGACCGACGCTCTGGCGCTGAGCTACTAGTGCACGCTCGTTCTAGTATTTTGTTTTCGACTCAGCCTGTTGCAGGGATGAGGGCTAAGAATAGGAAGAAATACAAGAATGAGGCGACTTGTCCTACAATAACGAAGGGATGTTCGACGGGCATGCCCCCAATTCACGTGAGGATGATGACGTCTGCGACGAGAAGTCAGAATAGAAACTGTGTGATGGGTCGGAATGTAAAGCTTCGTTGTTTAGAGGTGTGGAGGATTGGGACTACCATGAGGACGAGGATGGAGAGTAGGAGGGCCAGGACGCCTCCTAGTTTGTTGGGGATTGACCGGAGGATGGCGTAGGCAAACAGGAAATATCATTCGGGCTTGATGTGGGGCGGGGTAACTAGGGGGTTTGCGGGGACGAAGTTGTCGGGATCGCCAAGGAGATTAGGGGAGAACAGGGCCAGAGAGGTGAGTGCAACTAGGAGAGTCGCGAAGCCCAGCAGGTCTTTGTAGGAGAAGTAGGGGTGGAATGAAATTTTGTCGGAGTCGGAGTTTAGGCCTGTAGGGTTGTTTGAGCCAGTTTCGTGGAGGAAGAGGACGTGAAGGATAAAGAATGCCGCAATGATGAACGGGAGAAGGAAGTGGAATGCGAAGAATCGAGTTAGTGTTGCGTTGTCTACGGAGAAGCCGCCCCAGATTCATTGGACGAGCGTATTCCCTACGTAGGGAACTGCGGACAGAAGGTTGGTAATGACTGTAGCCCCTCAGAACGATATTTGTCCTCAGGGGAGGACATAACCTACGAAGGCAGTGCCTATTAGTAGTAGGAGAAGAACGACACCGGTATTTCAGGTTTCTTTATAGAGGTAAGATCCGTAGTAGAGTCCTCGTCCGATATGAAGGTAGATGCAGATAAAGAAGAAGGATGCGCCGTTAGCGTGCATGTTTCGGATAAGCCATCCGTAGTTTACGTCTCGGCAAATATGGGCAACGGAGGTGAAGGCTGTGGCGATGTCCGAGGTGTAGTGTATTGCTAAGAATAGTCCCGTAAGGATCTGAGTAATTAAGCAGAGTGCAAGGAGGGAGCCGAAGTTTCATCATGCTGAGATATTGGACGGGGCTGGGAGGTCAATAAGAGAGTCGTTTACGATTTTTAGGAGGGGGTGGGTTTTCCGTAGGGTGGCCATTATGGTTCTTGTAGTTGAATGACAACGGTGGTTTTTCAAGCCATTAGTCTGGGTTCAAATCCCGGCAGGAATAAATGACTTTCATCATATATTTAGTTTTATTTTCTTTCGTTCTTGGGTTAGTTGCGGTTGCTTCTAACCCATCCCCGTACTTTGCCGCTTTGGGGCTAGTTGTGGTGGCGGGGATGGGGTGTGGTGTATTGGTGGGGCATGGAGGTCCTTTTTTGTCCTTAGTATTGTTTCTAATCTATTTAGGTGGGATGTTGGTTGTGTTTGCATATTCGGCAGCGCTCGCTGCCGAGCCCTACCCCGAGACTTGAGGGAGTCGGCCGGTTGTTACCTATATGGTGGTGTACTTAGTTGGGGTGGTATTAGTCTCTGCGTTATTCTGAGGGGGGTGATATGAGTCCTCTTGGGGGTCAGCGGATGAGCTAGGGGAGTTTTCGATGTTTCGGGGGGACATGGCGGGGGTTGCCCTAATGTATTCTGCGGGGGGATGAATGTTAGTCATCAGTGCGTGGGTCCTGCTTTTGACGTTGTTCGTTGTGTTGGAGTTAACTCGTGGGCTTAGTCGTGGTGCGCTTCGAGCTGTTTAGTGGATGACTAACAGGACCATTAGGACGAGGGTGAGTAGGAAGAGGGAGAGGTAGGTTTTGATCATGCCTCGTTGGATGTTGCTGGTTGTCGAGACTAAAGGGAGATTAGTAGTGGCGACGGCTTTAGGGCCTGCTTTTTCTAATCAGGTTTGGTCGACTATTTGGCTGGCAATTGCCTGGCCCAGGACAAGGTTTAGCTTGGGGGTAAAGCGATGAATAATTGATGGGAAGAAGCCTAGCATATTTGAGAAATGGTGGGCGGCGAGTTGTGGGGTTGGTTTAAACTGTTTGTTCGTTAGTGATGCTAGCTCGAGAGCAATTAGTGCACCAATAACCGTAACTGTCAGGGCGGCTAGTTTCAGGAGGGGTGGCATGGTCATGATGGGGGTTTTTAAAGGAAGGAGGTTGGAGGTAATTAGGAGGCCGGCGATGATGCTCCCTCATGCTAATCGTTTGATGGGGTTAATTACTGCTGGGTTGTTCTCGTTAATAGGGGGAAGTGAATTAAACCGTGGGTGGCCCATCACTACGAAGAAAACAACTCGTATGCTGTAAATAGCTGTGAAAGAGGTTGCTAGGAGGGTTAGGGCAAGGGCTCAGGCGTTAAGATAAGAGGTGTTGAGGGCTTCAATGATGGCATCCTTGGAGAAAAAGCCTGCTAGGAAGGGGGTTCCTGTGAGGGCTAGGCTACCAATAGTAAGACAAGAAGATGTAAAGGGGGCTAGATGATGTATACCTCCTATTTTTCGGATATCCTGCTCATCATTTAGGCTGTGGATGATTGAGCCGGAACAGAGGAATAGCATCGCTTTAAAGAAAGCGTGGGTGCAGATGTGAAGGAAGGCTAGTTGTGGTTGGTTGAGGCCGATGGTAACTATTATTAAGCCTAGTTGACTTGACGTAGAGAATGCAACGATTTTTTTGATATCATTTTGGGTGAGGGCGCAGGTAGCGGTAAATAAGGTGGTAAGGGCGCCGAGACACAGGCATGTGGTTAGGGCAGTTGGGTTGCCTTCTATAAGGGGGCTCATCCGAACTAAGAGGAAGATGCCCGCAACAACTATTGTGCTGGAATGCAGTAGGGCAGAGACCGGTGTAGGACCCTCTATCGCAGAGGGAAGTCAGGGGTGAAGGCCAAATTGAGCTGACTTCCCTGTTGCGGCGACGATTAGTCCAAGGAGGGGGAAGGTTAGGTCAAGGCCTTTGGCGGCTGCAAATACTTGTTGTATTTCTCAGGAGTTGAGGTTCGTTGCTATCCATGCCATGGCAAAGATCAGTCCGATGTCCCCGACTCGGTTATAAAGAACGGCTTGTAGAGCTGCAGTGTTAGCGTCTGCTCGGCCGTACCATCAGCCGATAAGGAGGAAGGACATGATTCCGACCCCTTCTCAGCCGATAAAGAGTTGGAACATGTTGTTAGCTGTGACGAGAATTACTATTGCGATAAGGAAGGTTAGGAGGTATTTAAAGAAGCGGTTTATGTATGGGTCCGCGTGCATGTATCAAGATGCGAACTCTAGGATTGATCATGTAACATAGAGGGCGATAGGGGTAAAAACAATTGAGTAGTGGTCGAATTTAAGGCTAATATTGACGTCAAATGTGAGAGTATTTATTCAGTTTCAGCTCGTGATGATGGTTTCTAGTCCTTCATTTAGGTACAGGAAGAGGGGGAGCAAGCTAACGAAAAAGGCTAGTTTTACTGCCGTTTTGACCTGGGTTACAGATCAGTCGGAGGCTCGGGGGTTGGGGGAGAGTGTTGTTAATAGAGGGTAGGTTAAGAGTGTGAAGATAAGGATTAGGCTCGAAGTTATTATAAGAGAAGTAGGGTGCATAGCTGCTACTTGGATTTGCACCAAGAGTCTTTGGTTCCTAAGACCAACGGATGAGCTGTTATCCTTTAGGAGCAGGCCGAGTGAGCCCTGGGGTTCAACCAAGGACGGGAAAATTAGCAGTTTTCGTTGCTGCGAGCCTCTCTCGGTGGATAAGAGGGGTTTAACCCCTATTTTTAGAATCACAATCTAATGTTTTTGTTAAACTATATCTACAGGCAGCCCAACCCCAGATCAGTTCTGGCTTAAGGGTGAGTAGTATCAGTGGTAAAAGGTGGAGAAGAATTAGCAGATGTTCTCGAGAGTGGGTTGGTTCTAGGGCAATAAGGTGTGGGGGGAGGGGGCCTCGTTGTGTTATCAGGAATATGTATAATGAATAGCCTGCCGTGATCAGGGTGCCTGCTCCTGTCAGTGCTAGGGTTCATCACGATCAGTTAAATAGGGAGGTAATGATTATTAGTTCTCCTATCAGGTTTGGTAGGGGCGGGAGGGCTAAGTTGGCTAGGCTTGCAATAAACCATCAGGTTGCTATTAACGGGAGGACTATCTGTAGTCCACGTGCTAAGATCATCGTTCGGCTGTGTGTTCGCTCGTAGTTGGTGTTTGCCAGGCAGAAGAGGGCTGAGGATGTCAGGCCATGGGCGATTATAAGAATAAGTGCCCCGGTGAATCCTCATGGCGTTTGGATTAGGATTCCGCCCGCGACCAGGCCTATGTGGCTGACTGATGAGTAGGCAATTAGGGACTTTAGGTCTGTTTGACGTAAGCAAATTGATCCTGTTATGATGACGCCTCAGAGTGCGAAGATAATGAAGGGGTAGCTTAGTTTCTCAGTCAGGGGCTCTAACATGATTATTATTCGCATTATTCCGTACCCGCCTAGTTTTAAGAGGACAGCAGCGAGGACCATCGATCCTGCGATAGGGGCCTCTACGTGGGCTTTTGGGAGTCAAAGGTGCACTCCGTAGAGGGGTATTTTCACCAGGAAAGCTAGAAGGCATCCTGCCCATCAAAGCTTGTCGGCGTAGCTTACAAGGGGTAAGGGGTTTGAGTATTGCAGGGTTAGGAGGGACAGAGTCCCGGTGTTGTTTTGGAGGAGGAGGAGGGCGACAAGCAGGGGGAGGGAGCCTGCCAGGGTGTAGAAGAGGAAATAAGTTCCGGCGTTAAGGCGTTCTGTTTGGTTTCCTCAGCGGGTAATAATAATTAGTGTTGGAATAAGGGTGGCTTCAAATATAACATAAAACATAATTAGTTCTGTTGCGCCGAAAGCCAGGATTAGGAAGAATTGTAGGGAGGTCAGGAGCGTGATGTATATTCGTTGTCGGTTTACTGGCTCGAGGGCTGTATGTTTCTGACTTGCGAGGATTATAAGGGGGAGGAGTCAACAGGTAAGAACTAGGAGGGGGGTTGAGAGTGCATCCGTAGCTAGGTAGGTGTTGAGGCAAGATCAGCCTGTTTCGGAGAGGCTTTTTAGTCAAGTAAGGCTAGCTAGGGCGATAATAAAGCTATGGGCGAGGGTGGTAGGCCAAAGTCACTTTGCGGGTGCTAGCCATGTCGTAGGGATTAATATAAAGGTGGGGATGAGGATTTTTAGCATTGTAGAAGGTTAAGGCTCTGAAGCCGGTCAGTCCCGTGTGTTCGGGCAGTTGCAACAAGTAGGGCAAGCCCTGCACTTGCCTCGCAGGCCGAGAAGGCAAGGAGGAGCATAGGAGAGGAGGAGAAGGTGGTTGAGTCCAGTTGGAGGGTTCAAAGGGAAAGGGCGATAAAAAGGGAAAGTATTATACCTTCTAGACATAATAAGGCGGAAAGAAGGTGGTAGCGGTGAAATGCTAGGCCTGCAAGCCCTAATATAAAGGTGGACGAAAAGGCGAAGTGGACAGGGGTCATCAGGCAATTATGGACTTTAACCACAAGTTTTTGAGCCGAAATCAAATGTTTTTCTTAGACTAAGAGCCTACTCGGCTCATTCAAGACCTCCTTGCATCCATTCGTAAACTAAGCCGAGGGTTAGTAGGGCTAAGACGGCGGAAGCTCAAATGAAGGTCACTAAGGGGGTATCTAATTGATCCCCTCAAGGGAGGGGGAGGAGAAGTGCGATTTCTAGGTCAAACAGGAGAAATAGGATGGCGACAAGGAAGAATCGAAGTGAAAAAGGCAGGCGGGCTGACCCAAGGGGGTCAAACCCACATTCGTATGGGGAGAGCTTTTCATGGTCGGGGTTTATCTGTGGCAGTCAGAAGGAGACAATGGCCAGGAGTGTGGAGAGAATAAGGGTGATAGCGATGATTGTCGTAATAAGGTTCATTATCTTTCCTTGGATTTGAACCAAGACTAGGTGATTGGAAGTCACATATACTCCGTTAATATTAGAAAGATTATGACCCTCATCAGTAGATGGAGATGTATAGGAAGAGTCACACAACGTCTACAAAGTGTCAATACCAGGCGGCTGCTTCAAATCCGAAGTGGTGGTCTGATGTAAAGTGGTGTCGGATTTGGCGAAGAAGGCAGATGGCTAGGAATGTTGAGCCGATAAGGACATGGAGTCCGTGGAACCCGGTGGCTACGAAGAATGTGGCACCGTAGACTCCGTCCGCAATTGTAAACGGGGCTTCGTTATACTCTAAAGCTTGAAGGAAGGTAAAGTAAGCACCTAGTAAAATTGTTAGGGCTAGGGATTGGATTGCTTGTTTTCGTTTAGTCTCCATGATGCTATGGTGAGCCCATGTAACTGTAACACCTGAAGCAAGAAGGACGGCTGTATTTAGAAGAGGGACTTCGAATGGGTCTAAGGCGGTGATCCCTGCCGGAGGCCAGCAGCCTCCTAGTTCAGGGGTGGGGGCTAGGCTAGAGTGGTAGAAGGCTCAGAAAAATCCGAGGAAGAAAAGAACTTCTGATGTGATGAAAAGGATTATTCCGTATCGAAGGCCTTTCTGAACTGGAGGCGTATGGTGACCTTGGAATGTGCCCTCTCGCACGACGTCTCGTCATCATTGACACACTGTAAGAACTAAGAGGATGGTGCCGAGGGTTATAAGAAGCACGGAGTGGAAGTGGAATCAAATTGCTAGGCCTGATGTTATTAGCAGGGCGGCAATGGCACCTGTAAGGGGTCATGGGCTTGGGTCGACTATGTGATAAGGATGTGCTTGATGGGCCATTAGACGTTTTCTTGTAGGTAGAGGCTTAGTAGGAGAACAAAGACGTAGGCTTGAATCATAGCTACGGCAACCTCTAAAAGAGTGAGTAGGAATAATACAGCGGCTGTCAGGATGGCGACGGTGGGTATTAGGGGGAGAAGAACAAACGCCGCTGTGGCGATTAGTTGGATAAGGAGATGCCCTGCTGTTAGGTTGGCTGTTAGTCGGACTCCAAGGGCTAATGGTCGAATGAATAGGCTAATTGTTTCGATAATAATTAGGACTGGAATGAGCAGTGGTGGGGTTCCTTCAGGAAGGAGGTGGCCTAGGGCGTGGGTTGGTTGATTACGCATTCCAATAATCACTGTTGCTAGCCAAAGGGGGACAGCTAGTCCTATGTTAAGGGACAGTTGTGTAGTAGGAGTGAACGTGTAGGGGAGTAGACCCAACATATTCAGGGAGATTAAGAAGACTATTAAGGAGGCCAGCAGGGCGGCTCATTTGTGGCCCCCTGGATTTAAGGGTAGAAGAAGTTGTTGTGTAAATCGATTAATAAACCATCCTTGAAGGGTTAGTACGCGGTTGTTTAGCCACCGGGCTGAGGGGGTTGGGAATAGAATTCAGGGGAGTGTTAGGGCTAATGCCATAAGAGGGATCCCTAAGTAAACTGGGGATATAAATTGGTCAAAGAAGCTTATTGCCATGGTCAAGTTCAGGGCGTCGCTTTAGGCTTTTCTGTGCTCTGCGGCGTAGGTTCGTTTGGGAAATTATGGGCTGTTACTTTAGGGGGAATTACGATAAGGAAGACCAGTCAGGAAAAAGTTAAGATTGCAAATCAAGGGGCGGGGTTGAGTTGAGGCATGTCGCTAAGGGTGGTTGGTAGTCACCAATTTTTAGCTTAAAAGGCTAACGCTGTGTACCTAATTAGCTTCTTAGCGAAGCGTCTTCAACTATTAGTGATGTTCAGTTTTCAAAGTGTTCCAGGGGGACAGCTTCAATCACAATAGGCATAAAGCTGTGGTTAGCTCCACAAATTTCAGAGCATTGTCCGTAGAAGACTCCGGGTCGGTTAACAATAAAGGTGGTTTGGTTTAGTCGACCTGGTACTGCGTCAACTTTAATGCCAAGGGCTGGGACAGCTCATGAGTGAAGAACATCTTCGGCAGAAATGAGCACTCGGATGGGTGAGTCAACAGGAATTACTATTCGATGGTCTGCTTCTAAGAGGCGGAATTGACCAGGCGTAAGGTCTTGTGTGGGAATTATGTATGAGTCAAACCCTAGGTCCTCGTAGTCTGTGTATTCATAACTTCAGTATCATTGGTGACCCATTGCTTTGATTGTTAGGTGTGGGTCATTAATTTCATCTATAAGGTAAAGAATACGTAGGGAGGGGAGGGCAATAAGGATGAGAATAATTGCTGGTAGGACTGTCCAGATAATTTCGATCTCTTGGGAGTCAAGGATGAGTTTGTCTGTGAACTTAGCGGTTACCATCGCCACAATAATGTAAAGTACTAGTGTGCTAATTAAGAAGACAATTATTAAAGCATGATCGTGGAAATGTAGAAGTTCTTCTATTAAAGGTGAAGCTGCGTCTTGAAATCCTAGTTGGGAGGGATGTGCCATTATAGTTTCAAGACGCGCGAGAGTTTAACTCACAATTTTGCCTTGACAAGGCATCGTAATGGCATTTTACTAGCATCTTAGTAAAGAAAGTGGCAGAGCGGTTATGTGGTTGGCTTGAAACCAACTGATGGGGGTTCAACTCCTCCCTTTCTCGTTAGTTTAATCGGACTTGAACAAAGGCCGGCTCCTCAAATGTGTGGTAAGGTGGCGGGCAGCCGTGGAGTCATTCGATGTTTGTTGCGGTTAATTCTACCGAAAGAACTTCACGTTTTGCAGTAAATGCTTCCCAGATAATAAAAAGGAACATGATTACTGCTACGAGAGAAACTAAAGAGCCAATAGAGGAGACTGTATTTCATAGGGCGTAGGCATCAGGGTAGTCTGAGTACCGTCGAGGCATTCCGGCCAGGCCTAGGAAGTGTTGGGGGAAGAAGGTTAGGTTTACGCCTGCGAACATAACCCCGAAATGGATTTTTGTTCATGTGTCGTGTAGAGTGTAGCCCGTAAATAGCGGGAATCAGTGAACAAAGCCGGCAACGATGGCAAATACGGCTCCTATGGACAGGACGTAGTGGAAGTGAGCTACTACATAGTAGGTATCGTGAAGGACGATATCTAAAGAGGAGTTGGCTAGAACAATTCCTGTTAGTCCTCCGACTGTGAATAGGAAAATGAAGCCGAGAGCTCAAAGGAGGGGGGTTTCTCATTTGATGCTTCCGCCGTGAAGGGTTGCGAGTCAGCTGAAAACTTTAACGCCGGTAGGGATCGCGATAATCATGGTTGCGGATGTGAAGTATGCACGTGTGTCAACGTCTATTCCGACTGTAAACATGTGGTGGGCTCAGACGATAAAGCCTAGCAGTCCGATGGCAACCATGGCTCATACTATTCCCATATAGCCGAAAGGCTCTTTTTTACCGGAGTAGTAGGCAACGATGTGGGAAATTATTCCGAACCCGGGGAGAATTAAAATGTAAACTTCGGGGTGGCCAAAGAATCAGAATAGGTGTTGGTATAGGATGGGGTCTCCTCCTCCAGCTGGGTCAAAGAAGGCAGTATTTAAGTTTCGGTCTGTCAGAAGCATTGTAATGCCAGCGGCTAGAACTGGGAGTGACAGGAGCAGGAGCACGGCCGTGATTAGAACAGCTCAGACGAATAGGGGAATTTGGTACATGGAAACGGCATGGGGTTTCATGTTGATGATGGTCGTAATAAAGTTGATAGCCCCTAGAATTGAGGAGATTCCAGCTAAATGAAGGGAGAAAATTGTTAAGTCTACGGATGCTCCTGCGTGAGCGAGGTTGCCGGCTAGAGGCGGGTAGACTGTTCAACCCGTTCCGGCTCCGGCTTCAACGCCTGAAGAGGCTAAAAGTAGGAGGAACGAAGGGGGAAGGAGTCAGAAGCTCATATTGTTTATTCGGGGGAATGCTATATCGGGAGCCCCAATCATCAAGGGGATGAGTCAGTTCCCAAACCCTCCAATCATAATTGGTATTACTATAAAGAAAATTATTACAAACGCGTGCGCCGTAACGATTACGTTATAAATTTGATCGTCTCCCAGAAGAGCACCGGGTTGGCTCAGTTCTGCTCGGATGAGTAAACTTAAGGCTGTACCGACCATGCCGGCTCAGGCACCAAATACTAGATAGAGGGTACCAATGTCTTTGTGATTAGTCGAGAAAAATCAGCGTGTGATTGCCACAGGTAGGATGGCTGAGTTTTAAGCGGTGGATTGTAGCCCCATAGACAGAGGTTTAATTCCTCTTCTTACCAAGTTCCGAGGTGTTTTCACGCCGGATTGCAAACCCGGAGAAGCAGGTTAGACGCCTGCCGGGACTTTCCCGCCTGTTTGGCGGTTCGCCAGGCGGGAAAGTAGATGGATGCTCGCTGGTTTGAGCGTTTAGCTGTTAACTAAAACTTGGTAGGATCGAGGCCTACCCATCTAGAGAGGCCTTAGCTTAATAAAAGTACTTGTGTTGCATACAGGAGATGTGGGTTAGTTTCCCGCAGGTCTTATCAGGGACTGGGAGATTTTCACTCCCGCTTAGGGCTTTGAAGGCTCTTGGTCTTGTACTATCCTAAGTCCCTTAGGGGGCAAAGAGGGCCATTGCGGCGGGGGCAAGGGGAAGAGTAAGGAGGGCCGTGGCGGTTGAAATGGCTAGGGGGAGGGTAAGTTGAGGGGTGTGGAAGCGTCAGGGGGCTGAGCCAGCTAGGTTGTTTGGGAATATGGTTAAAGTCATTGCGTATGAGAGTCGGAGGTAGAAGTAGAGGCTGAGAAGGGCGGTGAGTGCAGCGAAGGTGGCTAGGAGGGGGAGGCCTTGCTTGGCTAGTTCTTGAAGGATAAGTCACTTTGGCAGGAACCCTGTGAGGGGCGGGAGGCCCCCTAAGGATAGCAGGATGAGGGGGGAGAGGGATGTGAGAATGGGAGTTTTAGCCCAGGAAATGGCGAGTGAGTTGACTGTTGTGGCCTTGTTTAGTTTAAATACAAGGAAAGCTGAGAATGTCATAATAAAATACGTGAGTAGGGCGAGTAAGGTGAGGGAGGGAGCAAATTGAAGTACTAGTGTCATTCATCCCAGGTGGGCGATTGAGGAGTATGCTAAAATTTTTCGGAGTTGTGTTTGGTTTAGTCCACCTCAGCCCCCGACAAGCGTGGAGGTGAGGCCTAAAGTAATGAGGACCGCCGAGTTGTTAGGGTGAATTTGAAGGAATAGGGCAAATGGTGCAAGTTTTTGTCAGGTGGACAAAATCAATCCAGTGGTTAGGTCTAATCCTTGGAGAACTTCTGGCATTCAGGAGTGTATAGGTGCTAGGCCAATTTTGAGGGCCAAGGCTAGGGTGATTATCGTGGTAGGGAGGGGGTGGGATATTTGTTGAATATCCCACTCTCCTGTAAGCCAGGCATTAGTAGTGCTAGCGAAGAGGAGTATTGCGGCTGCTGTCGCCTGGGTGAGGAAATATTTAGTGGTGGCTTCGACTGCCCGGGGGTGGTGGTGTTGGGCTATAAGGGGAATAATGGCAAGTGTATTAATTTCCAAACCTATTCAGGCGAGCAGCCAGTGCGAGCTCGCGAATGTGATTGTAGTTCCAAGGCCAAGGCCAAATAGTAGGAGGGCCATAATGTACGGGTTCATTAACAGGGGAAGGACTCTAACCTACATGTTTGGGGCATGGGCCCAAGAGCTTACTTGGCTGACACTGTTAGGAAGTGGTGTAGAGGAAGCACTAAGAGTTTTGATCTCTTCAGGTGGGGTTCAAGTCCCCTCTTTCTAAGGAGTTGGGGGGATTTTAACCCCCATGGTTCACTCTATCAAAGTGGCCCTTTAATTCAGGCACAGCTCCAGCGTTATAGCTGAGGGGGTAACCCGGCGAATGCGATGGGCAGCGCGAGATGTCAGATAACAAGGGCTAGTGTTAGGGGGAGAAAGTTTTTTCAAATGAGGTGCATCAGCTGGTCATACCGGAAGCGGGGGTAGGAAGCTCGGACTCAAAGGAACAGAATGGAGAGGAGGGCCGCCTTTGTCATAAGGTTAACAGCTGTTAGTTCCGGGAACGTTGGCATGTGGGAGGCTCCGAGGAAAAGCGTGGCAGAAAGGGTATTTATAAGTAGAATGTTGGCGTATTCGGCCAGGAAGAAGAGTGCAAAGGGGCCGCCTGCGTATTCTACGTTGAACCCTGAGACCAGTTCCGACTCTCCCTCGGTTAAGTCGAAGGGGGCTCGATTTGTCTCTGCTAGTGTTGAGATGTATCATATAGCGGCCAGGGGTCAGGCGGGTAGCACTAATCAAACACTTTCTTGGGCTGTGTTAAAAGTTTGGAGGGTGAAGCCACCGGTGAAGATAATGATGTTAAGGAGGATAAGGCCTAGGCTGACTTCATATGAGATAGTTTGAGCTACGGCTCGGAGGGCCCCCACCAGGGCGTATTTTGAATTTGATGCTCAGCCCGAGCCTAAAATCGAGTAGACCGCGAGGCTGGAGAGTGCTAAGATAAATAGAATCCCGAGGTTTAAGTCAGTGACGGGGTAAGGGAGGGGTATAGGGGCCCAAAGGGTCAAGGCTAGGGTGAGTGCCAGCATAGGGGCTAATAGAAAGAGGACAGGTGAAGAAGTGGAGGGGCGTACCGGTTCCTTGATAAATAGCTTCACTCCGTCAGCAATAGGTTGAAGGAGCCCGTAGGGCCCAACGATGTTAGGGCCTTTCCGTAGCTGTATGTAACCAAGCACCTTCCGTTCGATTAGGGTCAGGAAAGCGACGGCTAGCAGGACGGGGACGATAAAGGCCAGGGGGTTTACTACATGGGTAATGAGTCCTGATATCATAGTTAGAGAGAGGAGTTGAACCTCTGTTTAAAGGGCTTAGGTCTTTTGCAATTTACCGGGCTCTGCCACACTAACACGCCATTCTCTTAGGCAATAGGGGTATGCCCTTTTGCCTAGTTTAGATGTCTTCATTAGGTAAGGGGGAGGCGTACCCGGGGCATGGGCCTCTTCTTTCCGGTCCTTTCGTACTAGAAAAGATCATAACATAGATAGAAACTGACCTGGATTACTCCGGTCTGAACTCAGATCACGTAGGACTTTAATCGTTGAACAAACGAACCCTTAATAGCGGCTACACCATTAGGATGTCCTGATCCAACATCGAGGTCGTAAACCCCCTTGTCGATATGGGCTCTAAAAGGGGATTGCGCTGTTATCCCTAGGGTAACTTGGTCCGCTGATCGGCATTGCCGGATCACTTATGGTCAGAAGTTCTGCTAGTTAGAGCTGTAGCTCTTAGTTGTGGGAGGAGGGGGAAGAGAAAGAAAGGGGTGGTCCTCCCATTCCGCACGGGGGATGTTTGTTTCCCCATGGTCGCCCCAACCGAAGACATCAGGACAGGGGGCCACTAAGTTCAGTCTTTTATTCAAGGTCCTTAACATGGTCTGCCTTCGTGTCTAAAGCTCCATAGGGTCTTCTCGTCTTATGGGCTCATCCCCGCTTCTGCACGGGGAGATCAATTTCATTGACCTGAAAGAGGAGACAGTCAAGCCCTCGTGGTGCCATTCATACAGGTCTCCATTTAAAAGACAAGTGATTACGCTACCTTTGCACGGTCAAAATACCGCGGCCGTTGAACTAAAGTGTCACTGGGCAGGCGGGACCTCTTATTCTTAAGTTTTGCAAGAGGCGATGTTTTTGGTAAACAGGCGAGGCTTCATGTGTTTGCCGAGTTCCTTCTCTTTCTTTTAGTCTTTCCCTTTAAGCACGCCAGTGTGGGGGTAACGGTTATGTTTTGGACGGTTTTCTAGGTCATGCTTACGTTTGTCCAATACCTTCTTTGGTTTGGGCCGTTAATCTTCGGTGGGGGGTCCGTTCCGATTTACACGTGTGCGGGGAGAGGGGCTTTGGCCCCTCTTATTACTCATTTTAGCATGGTCGCCCCCATGCTTGCATGGGGCGGCCTGGTAGGATTAGGGGGCTAAGATTGGGTTATCAGGATATACGGCGAGGGGTATGCTTGAGCTTTAACGCTTTCTGTAGGGATGGCTGCTTTTAGGCCCACCAAAACATTCTTGCCTTGAAAATTATGATCTTTACCCTCCTGGAAAAGTTGTATCTTGGTTCAAAGGGGCTGTCCCCCCTTTGACTAACTCTCGCGGTTTCTTTAGGAATCATTGGGAAATAGGATAAGGATGAAGAGAGAAGCCGGGAGGCTGAACTTTTATCCAGTTCCCAGGCAACCAGCTATAACTAGGTTCGATAGGTCTGTCACCCCTACTCGAAGCTCTTCCCACTCTTTTGCCACAGAGACGGGTTTGCCCTATTGTTAGGCTGTCTTGGAGTAGCTCACCTAGTTTCGGGGTGTCAAACTAAAGTTCTCTTTGCTTGATGCTGCTGGCTAAATCATGATGCAAAAGGTACGAGAGGTTATCTCTGCTTTACTTGGCTTTACTGGTCTGTTTCATCTCTTTTTCAGCGTTCCCTTGCGGTACTTTGTCTATAGCGCCACTAGTTCCTTTTCTGTCGCCCGTACTAAGGAGGAAAAATGGTTTGTTTGGTTTTATGCCGTGCTTTTGGGGTTATTTATAATTGTTTGTTGTAATTGAGAGGTGGGGCTAGCTAATAGGCGTCAGGGCGGCTCGATTTGCACGGGCGACTTCTCGGTGTAAGGGAGATGCTTTACTGTCTTAGCTACGCTCTGATTTTACCAAGCGCACCTTCCGGTACGCTTACCATGTTACGACTTTCCTCTCCTTTGCAGTTGTAGGGCTTTAGTTAAAAATGGTCCGGGGAGCTCGGGGAGGGTGACGGGCGGTGTGTGCGCGCTTTAGAGCCGGTTTCAGCAAGACACTCTGCTTCTCGCTTACTGCTAAATCCTCCTTCAGCTGTGTGTTTCAACACATCATTCGTATTCGCTAGTTGTTAGCGAATGTAGCCCATTTCTTCCCCTCTCATGCACTACACCTCGACCTGACGTATTGGGCTGTGCCAATTGTGCTTACTATTCGTCCTTCACAGGGTAAGCTGACGACGGTGGTATATAGGCGGGAAAAACAAGAGAGGGTGAGGTTAAACGGGGGTTATCGGTTCTAGAACAGGCTCCTCTAGGTGGATGTTAAGCACCGCCAAGTCCTTTGGGTTTTAAACTGGTGTTCGTAATTCCCAGGCGGATGTTTGGTGTAATAAACGATCAATGTTCAGGGCTAAGCATAGTGGGGTATCTAATCCCAGTTTGTTTCTTAGCTTTCGTGGGTTCAGGAGGGATAAAGCCACTTTCGTGGTTGGGCTTCATACCTTCGAAGACGTATGACAGTTCTGAAGGCGTTCGGCTTTAGTTTTGTGTTTTCCTTAACCACTCTTTACGCCGCTGTCCGTCAACTTAGGCCTCTCGTATAACCGCGGTGGCTGGCACGAGTTTTACCGGCCTTCTTAGCTTTAACTAAGTCAAGTTTTCACTTATAGCTTAATGTTTATCACTGCTGGATTCCCTTGAGGGTGTGGCTAAGCAAGGTGTCGTGGGCTGAGCGGGGGGCGTGCCTGATACCGGCTCCTCATTCCCAAGCAGGGAATTGTGGGCATTCTCACGGGTGGGCGGATACTTGCATGTGTAAATCTAGCTAGAGCTGACAGTAAAGTCAGGACCAAACCTTTGTGCTCGCGGGTCTTTTTAAGGGCCATCTTAGGAACTTCAGTCCTATACTTTATTTAAGCTACGGAAGC